CATAACATCTATGTCAGCTTTTTTTACGAATGCATCTAAAGCTACTTGCTTTTTAGATGATCCCTCTAGAAGAGGGGGATTCTATCAAATCTTTCTAGTCTCTAGTCTAGTTACTTCGTTCCCTATTTCTTTTCTACTCGTGGGATCCTAAGGAAAATAATTTTGTTTCTACCGAGCTGAAACAAGAAGCCGAGGGTTCTAGTAAACCAAAACCATCATTTTCTAGCTATTTGGCTTCAATCTCTCCCTTTTTCAGCGCAAAGATTGAAGATTTAGTTACGATTGAAAGTTTTGTACTATCATCCATAGATCTTTTATTCATACTCATTCAATTGGAAGAATTGAACCAATCAAAAAAATTATGCTTCTCGACTTCATAATCCAATTCTTTTTATTCAAATTCTGATTGCCTTTTGGATAGAAATCGTGAGAATGTATATTCTTTCCTCAAATGTCCTATTGAGGGGTAAAGGATTAAATCTTTTTAAGAAATAAAGTTTTTGATCGGAATATGAAATATGAAAAAAATGGAAAGACCCCTTAACTATTTAAGTTGTTAATAGAACGAATCACACTTTTACCACTAAACTATACCCGCTACATATTCATTATTGGATATGAATGCACCATTTGTCCAACAAATGTAATCAGACACAGTCAAGATAGCATCAGAATCATGAGAATTCCAGCATTAACACGTATTTTGTTCCGCCGCGGCGCGGGATTGAAAACTTGAAAAAAAAAATAGGTGAATAGCAAAAAGTTTAGTCAAATTTAAATAGTGTACTAAAGTTATAAGTATTTTTTTTGAAACCTCCCTTCACTTGAACTTCTGAATTCGGGTAAATCGGGCCTCAAACTTTCAAGCTTGTCCTTTGCTTTGAACAAGTAAATGATTTATAGTCTCAATTTAGAAATATGTGTTTTCTATTTGATATTATTTCTCTTATAAGATATATTTCTTTTAAAAAGATATCTAATATTGAATATTTCAATATAGAATATATCATATTAATATAGAATTCTAGAATATATAGAATATTCTATATTAATCTAGATATAGATAATTTATTAAAGAATTTCTAATAATTAGGAATGGCAATGAAAATTATTCTTCTTGTTTCAATAACAATTTTTCTTCGTTGGAGCAAAAGAAGTACTGGCCCGGCCAGTACTTCTACTTAACCAGACCAGGCCGGGGAAATGAACCTTTTGTACAAAATAAAATAAGTAAGGTATTCTTTCTTTTCTATTGGAGAAATCTGTTTCGAATCATTGAAGTAAAATAAAGATTGTTCTCAATCTTGACTTCACGTGTTAAATCACATGATAAATTTCCCATTTGGAATGGGGAGAGATGGCTGAGTGGACTAAAGCGTCGGATTGCTAATCCGTTGTACGAATTATTCGTACCGAGGGTTCGAATCCCTCTCTCTCCGACCCCCCTGATCACTTGAGATTTTAGAATTGGAATAAATTTCGATTATTTTCTTTTATGAATCTTTTATCTTTATCTAGTATCTATTCCATTTATTTATACATTTACCTATGAAAAAACAAGGAAAAAGTAAAAACGAATCTCATCTCTTTTTTTATTCTTCACGCCCAGGATTACGCCCCGGATCATTAGATAAGAATCCGAAGATGAAGAGAGAAACAAAGAATATTACTACTGTGTAAACGAATAGTTTAAGAGTAAGCATTACAAATCTCCAAGATAAGATCATTTTTTTTGAAGGAAATAGATCACCTATTTTACGACACACACTATACACTATTTTGATATGACGCTTTAAAGATGAAAAAAAAAAAGGAAGTTTTTTTTTTTTTTGAAATTTATTTTCACGAATTTATTTCTAATGTAATAAGATTCGTATTTTTTCGTTACCAAAGATTTCTTGCCATATCCATATCTATACATAGGTATTGTATGGGATCTTATAAAGGAAAGGTCAGAACAAAAGAAGAAATAAGCTGATTAAAGATAAAGATCATCGCCCCCTTCCCTTATTAAAATTCAATTTCAATAGAAAATATAAAATACCAGAATTTCGCTTTTTTAATCGAGGGTTCCTAATGTCCAGACTTATCTGAATCTTCTTTCAGATCTTATTGATTTTCAGAATCAAAATATCATCTTTTTTTTTATCGAATAAATTATGAATTGAATAGAGATTCCATTTTTATCGAAAACTTACAGCAGCTTGCCAAACAAAGGCTAAGAGAAAAAAGAATAAAGGGATAACCGGCATAACGTCTACGATTGGATTGAAAAAGGCATAAGCCTCGGGCAATTTGGCGAAGAAAAAACTACTCGAATAAAGGGTAGAATTAAGACAGATACAGATTAAACTAAAGATATTAAACATAACAAATATTCTTTTCTTGTTCTTAAAGATTCAAATTAAATTGAAATGATAATAAATTATCAGATTGGATTGAATTGTTTTTCTGAGGAAAAATTTAAAATAAAAAGGCAGATAAAAGAAAGAAATTCTTCTTTTTCTTTGACTTCTACCCAATCAAGAATCCTTCCTTACATTCTACAATCAAATAAGAATACAAGGAATTCTATTTTCATACAATATCTTAATTGAATTCTAACTAATGATCAATTAATCTTTTTGATTCTATATCTATTGTGTTGAATCCTAGCGACAAAATGTCCTATATTTCTTTTGGTTGGTTATTGACGAATAACCAATATTTAGCTTAGTTTTTCTTAGACCAAATCAAAATGGGGCGTGGCCAAGCGGTAAGGCAACGGGTTTTGGTCCCGTTACTCGGAGGTTCGAATCCTTCCGTCCCAGATCTTTTGCATCAGAAACGAAAGATTCTTCTCTATTTAAATTTCATTAAACAATCTTCTGTTTAATGTTGGATACAATGTTATCCAATCTTAATTCTAAGAATGATTCTTAGAATCATATCTTTTTTTTTTTTCCTTTTTTACTAAAGTATTTTCTTCTTAAATATTCGTGATTACTTTCGTTAACGATTATTTGTTTTATATGATGGAGATGGATGCGAAAAGATCAGAATCCTCGGATTCTGATCTTCTCGTTGATCTTACCTTACACGAGACTTTTCCACTCCATAATAATGAAAACAAAGAAACTTTATTCTCAAACTATCTCTCTGTTTTAAATTAAATGAAAATCAGATTCAATTGGAGACGGTAAATAATAAGTCAATCATAATATTAGAATCATAAAATCATAATTCATAAATAATAAATGAGAAAATATTCATAATTCATATTTCATATTAGAATATATGAATTTAGAATTTCATTAAAATTCTTTTATTTAATATATTTGATTAATATATTTGATATTATCAATTTTGAATATTAGAGATTCTCAATAGATTTTCATTTCTAATACAGAAATACATAATTCTTACATAAGAATATATATTGTATATTTTTCTTTTTAATATTATTTAATATTATCTTATAATTCTCTAATTTAGAATTGAATATTTATGAATATTTCAATGAAATATTTAGTTTAGTATATTATTTAGTTAATATAGTATTTAGTTAAAGTGGATAAAAACTTTTATCCATTCATGGGGATTTATTTTTCATTTGAATGAAAGTAAAGTCAAAGGCTTTTTTTGAGGTTTCTAATTCCTTTTTTTTTTTTTAAGAAAAAGAGGGATCTTTTATGATGGACAATCCCGAAAGATCTGTTGAAGATGTAAATAAGTTTGCTTAAAACTGATTTGTTTTTTTCATGTGATATTATTCATATGAGAAAATATGGGGTAAATTTCAGTGAAATCCTTTCCGGATAAACACTTATCTATCCATAGATAGATAAGTGTAGATTATTATGTATCGGTTTAGCCAATGACTATTCATGATTCCTTATTGAATCAATTGCATACGGTTCCAAATTAAAATAAAATGAGAGGGATGTTATGGTAAAACTTCGTTTGAAACGATGTGGTAGAAAGCAACGTGCGACTTGAAGGACATGATTGGCTGTGGATTCTGACATCCACCATTTTCTATACGAATGAAGATGCTCTTGTCTCGACATAGTTTGTTCTGCTAGGAACCTAATTGAATTTGTCTTGGGTTGCTAAATAAAGATACTAATGATATATAAGGGTATAGCATATGATGGAGCTCGAGCAAAAATGATTGATTCATTTATCGGGGGAATAATCTAGGGTTAGTGACAATCAATAAGTTAGACCAACTTTGTAAATATATCATCAATATCTAAATATAGATAAATGGAGAGGTTCAGATTTGAACAAGTTTTAAATGAAAAAATAAGATTTGTCGAAATCTTCAAACTGTTTCGATCAAGAGTGTATCAAAAATGAATCAATCTTTCGTATGATTTTTTTTTTATTTTTTATAGAAAGAACAAAAAACAAAGGGTATGTTGCTGCCTTTTTGAAAAGGAGTAAGGATCACCGAAGTAATGTCTAAACCTAATGATTTGACAAAGCGCAAAGCAAAGACAACAAATTCCGGAACAAGGAAACACTATTTTCACTTGTCTCAACAATTGGATCAGAATGAGTAAAAAAAAGAGATCTGAAAGGAGACAAAAAAAGAGGTTAGAGACAGCTCAAGAAATTCGAAAGATTTCCTTTCGAACTCTTTCAAAACTATCCAACTTGAGTTAGGAGTACAAATGAAATTTCTTTTTTCTGTAAAGAAGGAAAAAAAGGCTCAAATTACAGTCTAATTCTTTATGGATCCATTTCTCTTTCTATTTCTATCTATATAGATAGAAATAGAAATTATAGAAATTAGAATCATTTTTTCTTGAGCCGTATGAGGAGAAAACCTCCTATACGTTTCTAGGGGGGCATCTTTTATCTACATCTATCCCAATGAGCCATCTATCGAATCGTTGCAATTGATGTTCGATCCCGAAGAGAAGGAAGAGATCTTCGAAAGGTGGGTTTTTATGATCCGATAAAGAATCAAACTTATTCAAATGTTCCTGCTATTTTATATTTCCTTGAAAAAGGTGCTCAACCCACAGGAACTGTTTATGATATTTTAAGGAAGGCAGAATTCTTTAAATAATTTCGAGTTTCTTTTGATAAAAAAGAAAGGAAAAAAAAGAATCATGAAGAAAAAAAGGATAGGGTAACTAGTACCTATCTTTAGTGTAATTCTTTCTTTAAAGTTTCTTCTTTTCTTGTTCTATTCATACTTATTTTCTTCTTCTTTTTCTTATTCTTCTTTTTTTTCTTGCTTCTTGTTGTGGAACCCCCCAACAAGGGGGGTAATCTTTCTTCTTGTATTTGTATTGTACCTTTCTTTTTTTGATTAAAGAAAGCCGCTATCTTTTCTATCTCTACCTTTTCCTTATTCCTTATTTTTTTCCGCTCAAAGTTCTTATTTCTTCTTTATGTTGTGCTAATCCAACACAAATTTAGATAGAATTTCTTGAAATTTCTTTCTTTCTAAAAAGTCCATTCATATTGACAATGGCGTCTCAAACAAATATAATTTGATCGTATATAAATAGATCTTTTTATCCCCATTCCCTATTGGCTCTTTCCTTCGCTTTAGGAAAATGGATGGGTTTGCTGGATTTCTTTTTTTTTTTTTTTTTTATTTCGATCTTATCTACACTTCATATTAATCCGGGTTGCTAACTCAACGGTAGAGTACTCGGCTTTTAATTGCGACTATGATCTTTTACACATTTGGATGAAGGAATTCGTCTAGACTATTGGTAGAGTTTATAAGACCGCGACTGATCCTGAAAGGTAATGAATGGAAAAAAGAGCATGTCGCAAAAAGAATAGAAAAATATCAAAAAGAATAATCTAATCAAAGAAGATTTCTAGTACTCATAATAGAAATAGAACGAGAATCTTTCTTTTTAGAACAATTTTTAAGTTCAGTAAAGTATTTCGGGTCTAGTGAATAAATGGATAGAGCCTTATGGTTCCAATTCGAGTAAGACAAAAAAGCAACGAGCTTCCTTTCTTAATTTGAATAATTACCCGATTGAATTACTAATTATACGTTAAAAATAGATTAGTGCCTGATGTGGTAAAAGGTTCTCTTATGAATTGTGAGTGGACCATTGATTCTTTTTTTTTATTAATCCTAATTATTCTTTATTATGGATTGGAGACGGATGTGTAGAAGAAATAGTATAGTGATAAAAAGGGAATCTTTTCCAAAGTCAAAAGAGTGATTGGGTTGCGAAAATAAAAGATTTTTACCCCTTTTCCTTCTTTTTCTTATTGTTCTTTTCTATTTTCTTTTATTGTTATTCTAGTTATATTAACAAAGAAAAGAAAACAAAATTGGATAGAAAGGGAAAGAAAAAAGATCTGTAGATTGGGCTCTCTGTCTCCGGGGTATATATTCTTTATTTGTTCTTACTTTTATAGAATCTTTTACTTCTTAGATTCTCTTTATTTTTTTTACATCACAGTACAGTATAAAAATAGATATTATTTATAGTAAAAGTATAGACAGTGTATAGTCTATATTAATACTAGACTATATTCTTAGAATTCTTTCTTAGAATAATAGAATAAGAAGATTTTTATTCTATTATTATTCTAGTTTATTAGAGTTAGAAGTTCTACTATATTTAGTATAAAAAAATCTTAATATAAGATAAACAATATACTACATACAACATACGCATACGCCGTTCTGACCATATCGCACTATGTATCATTTCATAAAACAAGAAGTGCCTCCCTTTTTTGGTTATAGTATAAATGTGTTTCAATGACAGAATTACAAGGATATTTAGATTGAAAAAAGATAGATTTCGGCAACAAAACTTCCTATATCCGCTACTCCTTCAGGAGTATATTTACTCACTTGCTCATTATCATAGCTTCAATAGTTTGATTTTTTACGAACCTGTGGAAATTCTCGGTTATGACAATAAATCTAGTTTATTACTTGTGAAACGCTTAATTACTCGAATGTATCAACAGAAATCTTTGATTTCTTCGGTGAATGATTCTAACCAAAATGTATTTTGGGGCCAAAAGAATTCTTTTTATTCTCATTTTTCTTATCAAATGGTATCAGAAGGTTTTGGAGTCATTCTGGAAATTCCATTCTCGTCGCGATTAGTATCTTCCCTTGAAGAAAAAAGAATACCAAAATCTCAGAATTTACGATCTATTCATTCAATATTTCCCTTTTTAGAGGATAAATTGTCACATTTAAATTATGTGTCAGATCTACTAATACCCCATCCCATCCATCTGGAAATCTTGGTTCAAATCCTTCAATGCTGGATCAAAGATGTTTCTTCTTTGCATTTCTTGCGATTGTTTTTCCACGAATATCATAATTTGAATAGTCTCATTACTTCAAAGAAATCCATTTACGTCTTTTCAAAAAGAAAGAAAAGATTCTTTTGGTTCCTACATAATTCTTATGTATATGAATGCGAATATCTATTCCTGTTTCTTCGTAAACAGTCTTCTTATTTACGATCAACATCTTTTGGAGTCTTTCTTGAGCGAACACATTTC